TTTCTTTATGATGATAAATGACCTACTTAACTCAGTGGTTAGAGTATTGCTTTCATACGGCGGGAGTCATTGGTTCAAATCCAATAGTAGGTAGAACTTATTAGATACCACTGACCTCGGTGTCTAATAAGTTTTTCTACCCACCTTCTTTTAGTGATTTTGTATCTTTTTCATTCTATTTCAGTTTCAAATTTTGAAAATTTTCATTTTCTATTAAAAAAAAAATTCACTTGATTGTATTTGATTCTATTTAATCAGCTTAATCAGCAGAATCAAACAAAATGGGGTGTATAAACATAAGTTTTTTTTTATACAGAAATTCTATTTGGATACACTGACTTGACTAATTACGAAATAGAATCGAGAGCCTCTACGCGTGTCCTAGCTCGTCTGAGAGCTAGATTTGCCTCAATTCTTTGCCGCTTGCCCTCAGCTTTCTTCAGGTTAGTTTCCGCTATTTTAAGAGTTTGCTGGGCTTCTTGTGGATCAATGTCACTGCCCTTCTCCGCATCATTGACTAAAATAGTGATTTCATTATTTCCTATTCTAGCAAAACCGCCCATCAGAGCCATCGTTAACCATTGATCGTTAAGGCGTATTCTCAAAATACCTATATCTACCGCTGTGGCAATAGGCGCATGATTTGGTAATACCCCAATTTGTCCACTATTAGTAGATAAAATGATTTCTTTCACTTTTGAATCCCAAACAATTCGATTAGGGGTGAGTACACAAAGATTTAAGGTCATTTCTTCAATTTGCTCTCCATTTCTAAGTTCGTAGCCTTCGCAGTAGCTTCGTCGATGTTACCTACCAAATAAAAGGCCTGCTCGGGAAGACCGTCTAATTCTCCGGAAAGGATCAATTTAAACCCTCTAATCGTTTCTGCTAGACCAACATATTTCCCCGGGGAACCCGTAAATACTTCCGCTACGAAAAAGGGCTGTGATAAGAAACGCTCAATTTTTCGCGCTCTTGCTACAGTTAATCGATCCTCTTCGGACAATTCGTCCAACCCAAGGATGGCTATAATGTCCTGAAGTTCTTTGTACCGTTGTAAGGTTTGCTTAACTCTTTGCGCAGTTTCATAATGTTCCTCACCAACGATCCGAGGTTGAAGCATAGTGGATGTTGAATCTAACGGATCTACGGCTGGGTAGATACCTTTAGCAGCTAATCCTCTTGATAGGACGGTAGTAGCATCTAAATGTGCAAATGTTGTGGCAGGAGCAGGGTCGGTCAAATCATCCGCGGGTACATAAACTGCTTGAATCGAAGTTATGGATCCCTCTTTGGTAGAAGTAATTCTTTCTTGCAAAGAACCCATTTCAGTACTAAGGGTAGGTTGATAACCCACAGCGGAAGGCATTCTACCCAATAAGGCGGATACTTCGGATCCTGCTTGGACAAAACGGAAAATATTGTCGATAAATAGAAGTACGTCTTGTTCATTAACATCTCGGAAATATTCTGCCATAGTTAGGGCAGTCAACCCAACTCTCATACGAGCTCCCGGTGGTTCATTCATTTGACCGTAAACTAGAGCCACTTTTGATTCCGCAAGATCTTTTTCATTAATTACTCCGGATTCTTTCATTTCCATGTAAAGATCATTTCCTTCGCGAGTACGTTCACCTACTCCGCCAAATACGGATACGCCCCCATGAGCTTTGGCAATGTTGTTGATCAATTCCATAATGAGTACTGTTTTACCTACCCCAGCCCCTCCGAATAGTCCGATTTTTCCTCCACGACGATAAGGAGCTAAAAGATCTACTACTTTAATTCCTGTTTCAAAAATAGATAATTTTGTATCTAATTGTATAAAAGCAGGTGCGGGTTTATGAATAGGGGCTGTTGTGCGAGTATCCACGGGACCTAAATTATCAATAGGCTCTCCAAGCACGTTGAAAATTCGTCCTAGGGTCGCTCCTCCAACCGGAACACTTAGAGGAGTTCCTGTGTCAATTACTTCCATTCCTCTCATTAGACCATCTGTAGCACTCATAGCTACAGTCCTAACTTGATTATTTCCTAATAATTGCTGTACTTCACAAGTCACATTAATTTGTTGACCAGCAGTATCTCGACCCTTAACTACCAAAGCATTGTAGATATTAGGCATCTTGTCCGGAGGAAAGGCTACATCTAGTACTGGACCAATGATTTGAGAAATACGTCCTAGATTTTTTTCTTTTTCAAGCGTGGAAACCCCAGGATCTGAAGTAGCAGGATTTATTCTCATAATAAGTGGTGAACTATGTCCATTTTTTTTTTCGAAAATTATCTAATAAAAAAAAATCTTCGATAGCAAGTAGGTCGGTTAATTCATTCAATAAGAAATGGGAGGAAGTTATCACTCAATTTCGTCCGTTGGTATCATGAATACAATTCAATTGTTTACTTATTCTATTTCTATTCAATTTCAATCAAGGAATTTTCAAGTTGAAGCGACCCATTTTCAAAATATCAACTGGATGAATAAAAATATTGAAAAAGT